TAAATAATTCGAATTATCTTCGAATTCGAAATAGAAATGAATGGAATAGAAATGAATGGAATAATTAGTTCTAGCCATTAAATAATTAGTTTTAGCTATTATGCTATAAAATAAATAATTAATAATGAATAAATTCAATTTGACTTTTCATTTTTTTAGTTATCTTATTATGGTTATATAGGATAGTCTAATGTCTAATAAAAGGATAAGAATAAAAATGAAACTAAAGAAATCAAAATGAAATTAAAGAAAAAAAGAAAAGATGCAACCCATAGAAATGAAATCCAGATCATAATGAGAGACTCCTTTCTTTTGTTTTCATTCATAAAGGCGGAAGCTAAGACGAAAAAAAAAAGAATCGACCGTTCGAGTATTCCACCAAATTGCCTGCGAAAACTGAGAGTAAGAGGGGCATATATATGTTATGGAATATCCATCTATATTGAATTGCGAATACAGAAATGATAAAATATTTTCTGATTGGACCAAATAACTACGGGTCTCCGATAGAGACGAAAGAAGATAAACAAACAAGAAATAAAATAGGTAAAGACCCTTCGATATAAGAATCAGTATCTATATCTACTAAATTCAACGGTTTCACATAAAAAGAAAGAAAATAAATAAATGAAAGAAAGGGGAAAGGAAGGAGAAAGGGGAAGGAAGGGCATCCTAATGAGATTCTAATCTCAAGACACAAAGGGGATATGGCGAAATTGGTAGACGCTACGGACTTAATTGGATTGAGCCTTGGTATGGAAACCTACTAAGTGATAACTTTCAAATTCAGAGAAACCCTGGAATGAAAAATGGGCAATCCTGAGCCAAATCCTATTATTTTACGAAAATAAAAAAAGGTTCAGCAAGCGAGAATAATAAAAAAAGGATAGGTGCAGAGACTCAATGGAAGCTATTCTAACAAATGGGGTTGACTGTTGGTAAAGGAATCCTTATATCGAAACGCCAGAAAGGATGCAAGATATACCTATATAAAATAAATAGGTATACTAATGAAAAACTATTTCAAAAAAAACGACCCGAACCCGTATTTTTTTTTATTTATATGCAAAATCAATTTATATGAAAAATTAAAAGAATTGTTGTGAATCGATTCCAAGTTGAAGAAAGAATCGAATAGAATATTCATTAATCAAATCATTCACTCCATAGTCTGATAAATCTTTTGAAAAACTGATTAATCGGACGAGAATAAAGATAGAGTCCCGTTCTACATGTCAATATCAATACCGACAACAATGAAATTTATAGTAAGAGGAAAATCCGTCGACTTTAAAAATCGTGAGGGTTCAAGTCCCTCTATCCCCAACCAACCCCAAAAAGCCCGTTTGCTATCTATTTTATCCTACCCTTTTTGTTAGTGGTTCAAAGTTCCGTATGTTTCTCATTCATCCTACTCTTTTCCATTTTACAACCGTATCCTAGCAGGATTTTGTTCTCTTATCACAAGTCTTGTGATATATTGTGATATATATATGATATACGGACAAATCAACACTCTTGAGCAAGGAATACCTATTTGAATGATTCATAATCCATATAATTACTCATATGGAAATCCCCAAAGTCTTCCTTTTGAGGATCCAAGAAATTCCCGTTCGAGACTTTAAATTGAATACTTTTTCGTTTTTTTGTTTTCATTTTTAATTGACATAGACCCAAGTCATCTAGTATTATGAGGATAATGCGTCGGTAATGGTCGGGATAGCTCAGTTGGTAGAGCAGAGGACTGAAAATCCTCGTGTCACCAGTTCAAATCTGGTTCCTGGCATATGATTAATTTGTATGAGTATCTACTCTACAAATTAATTGATATGGATCAACATAATACATACTTCTCTAGCTAGGTATCTAGAAGTAAACCCTCTCTTTTTTTTTTCTATTTTGTATTTATTTTCTCTTTTTTAGATGAGCAAAGAGTCTATTATTATTATAATGTAGTAAAAATTTGATTATCTTTCCTTTTCTTTTTTATTTGTTCATGCCGTGGCTCCTCACATTCAAAAAGAATGTTAATACTTCATACATCTTTAATTAAAAGATTAAAATAGTTGGTTGAAAGGCCCAACCAAAAGTCTGGTCTAGAGGAGTTCAAGGATAGAAATAACCAAGACTCATCTCAGCTACAGTACAAATAGAATCCGATCCCCTTTCATTTATCTCTTTGTATTCTCTTTCATATTCCATTTCTTCATTCCCTTCTATGTGACTCTCTAGAGTTCGTCTAAGTGATGTGCGCGATACAAAGTTCACGGTACAGAACCCTTATTGTTCATCCTATTGTCTCGGCTCGTCCGAAATAAAATAAAAAAGTCTCTTCAAAAATTGAGAATCTCAATGATGTATTGTCTTTTATTTATTTTTATTTATTAGCCTATCCATAAGAATACGAATGAAACCTCAATTCCTCTGTTTGAGCTAGAAGAGAATGTACAAATATTCCTTGAATATTCGAAGTTGTAATTAGTTTCTTATCATTCAA